TATACGGATGATCCGATCCGCAAGGACCATGATTGGGAATTGTTTGATTGTCTTTCTTCGAGGAAGAAGCGAAACATAATCAACTTGAATTCGGGACAGCTATTCGAAATCTTAGGGAAAGACTTGATTTCTTATCTCATGTCTGCTTTTCGTGAAAAAAGACCAATTGAAGGGGAGGGTTTCTTCAAACAACAAGGAGCTGAGGCAACTATTCAATCAAATGATATTGAGCATGTTTCCCATCTCTTCTCGAGAAACAAGTGGGGTATTTCTTTGCAAAATTGTGCTCAATTTCATATGTGGCAATTCCGCCAAGATCTCTTCGTTAGTTGGGGGAAGAATGAGCACGAATCGGATTTTTTGAGGAACGTATCGAGAGAGAATTTGATTTGGTTAGACAATGTGTGGTTGGTAAACAAGGATCGGTTTTTTAGCAAGGTACGGAATGTATTGTCAAATATTCAATATGATTCCACAAGATCTATTTTCGTTCAAGTAAGGGATTCTAGCCAATTGAAAGGATCTTCTGATCAATCCATAGATCATTTCGATTCCATTAGAAATGAGGATTCAGAATATCCCACATTGATCGATCAAACAGAGATTCAGCAACTAAAAGAAAGATCGATTCTTTGGGATCCTTCCTTTCTTCAAACGGAACGAACAGAGATAGAATCAGATCAATTCCCGAAATGCCTTTTTGGATCTTCCTCAATGTCCCGGCTATTCACGGAACGTGAGAAGCAGATGAATAATCATCTGCTTCCGGAAGAAATCGAAGAATTTCTTGGGAATCCTACAAGATCAATTCGTTCTTTTTTCTCTGACAGATGGTCAGAACTTCATCTGGGTTCGAATCCTATTGAGAGGTCCACCAGAGATCAGAAATTTTTTAAGAAAAAACAAGATGTTTCTTTTGTCCCTTCCAGGCGAGCGGAAAATAAGGAAATGGTTGATATATTCAAGATAATTACGTATTTACAAAATACCGTCTCAATTCATCCTATTTCATTCTTGAACAAAAATCCATTTTTTTATTTATTTCATCTATTCCATGACCGGAACAAAAGGGGATACACGTTACACCACGATTTTGAATCAGAAGAGAGATTTCAAGAAATGGCAGATCTATTCACTCTATCAATAACCGAGCCGGATCTGGTGTATCATAGGAGATTTGCCTTTTCTATTGATTCCTACGGGTTGGATCAAAAAAAATTCTTGAATCAGGTATTCAACTCCAGAGATGAATCGAAAAAGAAATCTTTATTGGTTCTACCTCCTCTTTTTTATGAAGAGAATGAATCTTTTTATCGAAGGATCAGAAAAAAATCGGCCCGGATCTACTGCGGGAATGATTTGGAAGATCCAAAACGAAAAACAGCGGTATTTGCTAGCAACAACATAATGGAGGCAGTCAATCAATATAGATTGATCCGAAATCTGATTCAAATCTATGGGTACATAAGAAATGTATCTAATCGATTCTTTTTAATGAATAGATCCGATCACAACTTCGAATATGGAATTCAAAGGGATCAAATAGGAAATGATACTCTGAATCATATAACTATAATGAAATATACGATCAACCAACATTTATCGAATTTGAAAAAGAGTCAGAAGAAATGGTTTGATCCTCTTATTTCTCGAACCGGGAGATCCATGAATCGGGATCCTGATGTATATAGATACAAATGGTCCAATGGGAGCAAGAATTTCCAGGAACATTTGGAACATTTCCTTTCTGAACAGAAGAACCATTTTCAAGTAGTGTTCGATCGGTTACGTATTAATCAATATTCGATTGATTGGTCCGAGGTTATAGACAAACAAGATTTGTCTAAGTCACTTCGTTTCTTTTTGTCCAAGTCACTTCGTTTCTTTTTGTCCAAGTCACTTCTCTTTTTGTCCAAGTCACTTCTCTTTTTGTCCAAGTCACTTCCCCTTTTCTTTGTGAGTATCGGGAATACCCCCATTCATAGGTCCGAGATCCACATCTATGAATTGAAAGGTCCGAATGATCAACTCCGCAATCAGTTGTTAGAATCAATAGGTGTTCAAATCGTTCATTTGAATAAATTGAAACCCTTCTTATTGGATGATCATGATACTTCCAAAAGACCGAAATCCTTGATCAATGGAGGAACAAGATTACCATTTTGCTTCAAAAAGATACCAAAGTGGGTGATTGACTCATTCCATACTAGAAATAATCGCAGGAAATCCTTTGATAACACGGATTCCTATTTATCAATGATATTCCATGATCGAGACAATTGGCTGAATCCCGTGAAACCATTTCATAGAAGTTCATTGATATCTTCTTTTTATAAAGCAAATCCACTTCGATTCTTGAATGATCCAAATCGCTTCTGGTTCTATTGTAACAAAAGATTCCCTTTTTATGTGGAAAAGACCCGTATCAATAATTATGATCCTACATATGGACAATTCCTCACTATCTTGTTCATTCGCAACAAAATATTTTCTTCGTGCGTCGGTAAAAAAAAACATATTTTTGGGGAGAGAGAGACTATTTTGCCAATCGAGTCACAGGTATCTGACATATTTATACCTAACGATTTTACACAAAGTGGTGACGAAAGGTATAACTTGTACAAATTTTTCCATTTTCCAATTCGATCCGAGCCATTCGTTCGTAGAGCTATTTACTCGATCGCAGACATTTCTACAACACCTCTAACAGAGGAACAAATAGTTAATTTTGAAAGAACTTATTGTCAGCCTCTTTCAGATATGAATCTATCTGATTCAGAAGGGAAGAACTTGCATGAGTATCTCAGTTTCAATTCAAACATGGATTTGATTCACACTCCATGTTCTGAGAAGGATTTCCCATCTGGAAAGAGGAAAAAAAAACGGAGTCTTTCTCTAAAGAAATGCGTTGAGAAAGGGCAGATGTATAGAACCTTTCAACGAGATAGTGCTCTTTTCAATCTCTCAAAATGGAATCTCTTCCAAACATATATGCCATGGTTCCTTACTTCGACAGGGTGGAAATATCTAAATTTCACCACCCTTTTAGAGATTTTTTCAGAACCATTGCCGATACTAAGGATACTAAGTAGCAGGCACAAATTTGTATCCGTTTTGAGAGATATTATGCATGTATCAGATATATCATGGCCAATTCCTCAGAAGATTCTTCCACAATGGACTCTGACTCTGAAAAGTAAGATTTCGAGTCTGATAAGTGAGATTTCGAGTAAGTGTTTACAGAATCTCCTTCTGTCCGAAGAAACGATTCATCGAAATAATGAGTCACCCGTTCCATTGATATGGACATATCTGAGATTAACAAATGCTCGGGAGTTCCTCTATTCAATCCTTTTCCTTCTTCTTGTTGCTGGATATCTCGTTCGCATACATCTTCTCTTTGTTTCCCGAGCCTCTAGTGAGTTACAGACAGAGTTAGAAAAGATCAAATCTTTGATGATTCCATCATACATGATTGAGTTGCGAAAACTTTTGGATAGGTATCCTACATCTGAATCTGAACTGAATTCTTTCTGGTTAAAGAATCTCTTTCTAGTTGCTCTGGAACAATTAGGAGATTTTCTGGAAGAAATACGGGTTTCTGCTTCTGGTGGCAACATGCTATTGGTTGGTGGTTCCGCTTATGGGGTCAAATCAATACGTTCTAAGAAGAAATATTTGAATATCAATCTCATCGATCTCAGAAGTATCATACAAAATCCCATCAATCGAATCGCTTTTTCGAGAAATACGAGACATCTAAGTCGTACAAGTAAAGAGATCTATTCATTGATAAGAAAAAGAAAAGGGGTGAACGGTGATTGGATTGATGAGAAAATAGAATCCTGGGTCGCGAACAGTGATTTGGTTGATGATGAAGAAAGAGAATTCTTGGTTCAGTTCTCCACCTTAACGACCGAAAAAGAAAAAAGGATTGATCAAATTCTATTGAGTCTGACTCATAGTGATCATTTATCAAAGAATGACTCTGGTTATCAAATGATTGAACAACCGGGATCAATTTACTTACGATACTTAGTTGACATTCATAAAAAGTATCTAATGAATTATGAGTTCAATAGATCCTGTTTAGCAGAAAGACGGATATTCCTTGCTCATTATCAGACAATCACTTATTCACAAACCTCGTGTGGGGCTAATCGTTTTCATTTCCCATCTCATGGAAAACCCTTCTCGCTCCGTTTAGCCCTATCCCCTTCTAGGGGTATTTTAGTGATAGGTTCTATAGGAACTGGACGATCCTATTTGGTCAAATACCTAGCGACAAACTCCCATGTTCCTTTCATTACGATATTTCCGAACAACTTTCTGTATTCGTATTACAAGCCTGAAGGTTTTTTTATTGATGATAGTGATAGTGACGATAGTGATTATCGTGACGATATCGATATTGATGATAGTGACGATATTGATGATGACCTTGATCTTGATACGGAGCTGCTAGATATGACGAATGTGCTAACTATGGATATGCCGCCGAGTATATACGGATTTTATATCGATATCACCTTTCGATTCGCATTAGCAAGAGCAATGTCTCCTTGCATAATATGGATTCCAAACATTCATGATCTGTATGTGAATTACAGATCCTTCGGTCTATTACAGAACTATCTCTCCAGAGATTGTGAAAGATATTCCACTAGAAATATTCTTGTTATTGGTTCGACTCATATTCCCCAAAAAGTGGATCCCGCTCTAATAGCTCCGAATAAATTAAATACATGCATTAAGATACGAAGGCTTCTTATTCAACAACAACGAAAGCACTTTTTCATTCTTTCATATACTAAAGGGTTTCACTTGGAAAAGAAAATGTTCCATACTAATGGATTCGGGTCCATAACCATGGGTTCCAATGCACGAGATCTTGCAGCACTTATCAACGAGGCCCTATCCATTAGTATTACACAGAAGAAATCAATTATAGAAACTAATACAATTAGATCAGCTCTTCATAGACAAACTTGGGATTTGCG